ATAACCCAAAAAGTAGAATGAATGCTCGGATAATTGGCTTATATGGATCCGTCCTGGTTGAGACCAAACAAAAAAATGACATTGCCATAAATTGATAAGATAGTATTTCCATTTATTCATCACAAGAGGGGTATTCTTTGAAGCCAGAATGGATTCTCCTTTATATCGAGCATAATGAATGAAAGGGTCCTTGAAAAACCATAGGGTAGACAGAAAATCCTTAGTAAAGACTTTTACAAGATATTCTATTTTTCCATAGAAATAGATTCGCTCAAAAAGGACTACCGAAGATGTTAATTGTAAATGATAAGATTTGTTACGGAGAAAAAGGAAGATAGATTCGTATTCACATAGATAAAAATTATATAGGAACAAGAAGAATCTTGGATTCCTGTTTGAAAAAGTAGAAATCGATTTTTTTGAAGTAATAAGAATGTTCCAATTACAATACTCGTGAAGAAAGAGCTTTAAGAAATGAAAAGAAGAGGCATCTTTCACCCAGTAACGAAAGGTTTGAATCCAAATTTCCAGATGGATAGGGTAAGGTATTCGTATATCTGACACATAATTTAAATATGGAAATTGATCCTCAAAAAAGGGAAATATTGAATGAATTGATTGTAAATTATAAGATTTTACGATTTTTGTCTCCTCTAAGAACGAGATTAATCGTAGTGAAAATGGAATTTCCAGAATGACGGCAAACCCCTCTGATATTATTTGAGAATATAAATTCTTGTTGTACCCACAAAATGGATTTTTGTTAGAATTATTAACAGAAATAATCAAATGATTCTGTTGAGACATTCGAGTAATTAAACGTTTTACAATTAGTAAACTAGATTTATTGTCAGAACCTATATTTTCCATCAAAATGGAGCTATGATCATAAGCAAGTGCATAAATATATTCCCGAAAGATAAGTGGGTATAGGAGATCATATTGCTGAAACCTATTTCGTTCGAAATATACTTGAAATTCCTCCATTTTTGAAAATTCAATTTGAGACAGGGATAGGGGATTTATTGGGTTCTCAAATGATACATAGTGCGATACAGTCAAAACAGGATATTCTATTCTAGTAAAAATAAAAAAGTGAAAAACGAATAGATACCTCGAAAACAAGTAAAACTCATCAACGGACTCTCTCTCCTCGTTTTTTTCAATCTAATTGTTTTATGTTCATTCTAGAATAACAATAGAGTTCGAAATCCTTTATTTTCTCAACCCAATCGCTCTTTTGATTTTGGAAAAAAATATCTTTATCAATAGACTCTTTCTTCTACACATTCAGCGCCACCCCATAATGGAGAATAGTTAATAGTTAGGACTCAAAAAAAATCAATAATCCATTTTCTTTTTTTTCATAGGAAAAGCTTTTCCCACATCAAGCACTAATCTATTTTTAACGTAAAATTAGATCGGGTAATCATTCCAATTAAAAAATGAAAGCTCGTTGCTTTTTGTTTCCCTATAATTGGAGCCGCCAGGCTCTATCCATTTATTAATTCAACCCAACTTTGATTTTTTGTTCCGAGCCAAGAATTCAAACAAAGGTTTGGATCGGATCCAATAAGAATGAAATATTCTTCGAATTCTCCATTGATACGACATGCTACTTTTTCCATTCATTCCTTTATAGATCAGTCGTCGTCTTACAAACTCTATCGCTGGTATGAACGAATCCATTGCTTCGTAAAAATGTGTAAAAAAGCGAGTCGCACTTAAAAGCCGAGTACTCTACCATTGAGTTAGCAACCCGAATGAAACTAATATGAAAAAAAAAACTAAAAAAATGGAATGTGTAGATACAATAACAATCAAAAAAAAGATTGAATTCTATAATAAAAAAATCCTATGGATATGGAACGGAAATAAAAAGATCCGTTTATTAACGATCGGATTATATTTGTTTGATACACTGTTGTCAATATTAATGTTGAGAAAAAACTACAATGGAGAAAACAAAAGAATTATAAACTTTTAAATAGTAACTAACAATTTAATAAATGCCAATTGAAATTCCATTTTCTTTTTATTTAATTAATGTTAATAATAACAAAGTTCGTTTGTAAATTATAATAAAAAAATTCGAATACGAAAATGTATTATAATACTATAATACTAATAAATATAATACTATAATAATACTAAATAATAATACTAATAAATATAATACTATAATAATACTAAATAATAATACTAATAAATAAATAATACTAAAAATAAAAATAAAAAAACAAACAATTATGTTGAATTGGCACTACAAAACGAATCGACATAGATCCAAAAGGGTATATGCGAAAATTAAGGAAAAAAAAAGAAAGGGGTAGAGATCCGATTTATTGAATCAAATTAATATTAATTAATAATTGAATCAATACAATCAAAATATGGACTAAGCAATTAACCCAACCCCCTTTTTATTTCTTCAGAGAATTCCAATGAAAACCACCTCATTGAGAGTAATGTATTTATAAACCCAATTACTTCATTTATTGATTTGCTCTTTTTTTTTTCTATCCGTTTTATATTCATTTTTTATATTAATTTATAAAAATGGATTTTTGTGGTTGTAGAAAAGAGCATTCTTATAGTATAGCAAATAATAAAAAAAAAAAAATAAGGTATGAATAGATAGCGGGGGGATAACAGAGATATAAGGATTATATAAATCTATATACAAGTTATCCACACCCTCTTTTGTTTCTTATTTCATTAATTGAATTTCCTTTGTTGATTAGGGCAAAGTTCGATAAAAACACCCGCCCTTTTTGAAATATCCTGAACAGTTCCTGTAGGTTGAGCGCCCTTTTCAAGGAAATCGAGAATAACAGGAATATTTAAATAGGTTTGATTCTTTATCGGATCATAAAAACCCACTTTCCGAAGATCTCTTCCCTCTCGTCGGGATCGAATATCAATTGCAACAATTCGATAAACGGCTCATTGGGATAGATGTATGGAGATGAACAATACACCCCCCCTCGAAGCGTATAAGAAGTTTTCTCCTCGTACGGCTCGAGAAAATTAGATGATGCCTATGGGATATAATATTATTATGAATTTGGATGTCAAATAGATCCAATCCATAAAATCATAAAATCAATTCGATTATGATTTATAAGTACTTTTTTTTCTTATTCTTTCCCGAAAAAAAATCACTCGTATTCGCAAACTCATAACTCAAGTTGGATAACTCTCAAATAACTCAAAACCTTTAAGTATTTCATTTTTTGAGCGGTCTCTATCCCGTTTTTTGTCTATCTTCTTTAGAATAGAATCTATTTTTTTTTTTTTTTTTCTTCATTCTGATAGAGTTGTTGAGACAATTAAAAAAGGGTATTTCCTTGTTCCAGGATCCCTTAGATTTTCCTTGAATCGTTGGGTTTAGACATTACTTCGGGGATTTTTAATCGTTTCAAAAATGGCAGCAACATACCCTTTTTTCTTTCTCTGAAAGAATCATAGAAATGGATAATGGATTCCCGCAGATACACTTTTGATCGAAATCGTTTTACCAATTCCAACAAATTTTACTTTTTATTTTGATTTTGTTTGAAACTTGCTCGAATTGGATCCGTTCGATTTCTATCTATATAGATTCGATTTCTATCTATATAGATAGATAATATATTTACGAAGTTGTTCAAATTTATTAATTTTCACTAACCCTAGATACTTGCTCCTGAAAAATGAATCAACTCGAGCTCCATCATGTACTATTACTATTTACATCACAACCCCCCCAAAAAAAACGAGTTCGAATGGAACAGAACAAACGATGTCGAGCCAAGAGCACCCTCATTTCTATATACAAATTTCTATAGAATATAAAAATAGTGGATTAAGAATCCACAGCTAATTGAATCATGTCTTTCAAGTCGCACGTTGCTTTCTACCACATCGTTTCAAACGAAGTTTTACCATAACATTTCTCTGGTTTGCAGCCAGTATGTAATTATGAAATCATGAATAGTCGTTGATTCAGTCGATACATAGTAATCTATACGTTTTCTGAATGGGTAATTTCTAAAGAATAAACAAGTCTCATCAAAAATTCAAATGAAATCGATATTTTATTCTATGAATGGAATTTCTATTTTATTTATTTATTTTTAACATTCTTTTTAACATATAAAATATTCTATTTAATAACATGAATCCAAATAAATAAGTTTAAATAAGTTCTTTTTGAATATACATCTTAAAAGTAACTCAATTTAGACACGGATCATGAAAAATAAGAAAAAAGAATCACACTTTAGCCAATATTATAGATTATAGATTGTTAAACCGAAAGTTTCTCAAAAAAAGGCAATCTTTAAGTCTAATAGAATATTTGTATAGAATTTTTGTACTCTCATATGATATCTAGATATATATATATAGATATAGGTAAATCATGCATGGATATGCTCTGGGACGGAAGGATTCGAACCTCCGAATAGCGGGACCAAAACCCGTTGCCTTACCGCTTGGCCACGCCCCATTTCCAATTTCTATTCGACACTAATAAACACTAATATTAGTCTAATATTAATATTGGTTGTTCGTCAATTCCAGTTCAAATATCGAAATATCTATATCGATAGAATGTTGCGAGGCTTTTGATATGTGTAGATATAGAATTAAACGGAAATTCTTGATCATTACATAGAATGCAATTAAGATATTGTATGAAAGTATGATTTCTTATATTCTATCTTAAAGAACAAAATGTTTGCTATGCTTATGCTTAATATCTTTAGTTTGGTCTGTATTTGTATTAACTCTGCCCTTTATTCAAGTAGTTTTTTATTAGCGAAATTACCGGAAGCCTACGCTTTTTTGAATCCAATTGTAGATATTATGCCGGTAATACCTGTACTCTTTTTTCTCTTAGCTTTTGTTTGGCAAGCTGCTGTAAGTTTTCGATAAGATCTTTAATTTTTATATTATCTTAGACTCTTAGAAAAATTCAGAATTTATTCGAAAAAAAAAATTCTAACATTCTAACAATTGATAAGATCAGATAAGTCTTACAGTATGAATCCTCAATTCAAATATTGAAATTTTTTTATACCAAAAAAAAAAAAAAAGGCTGGACCATCTCATTTCATCATTCTTACCCCCCCTTTCCATTGAAAATGAAAAAAAATTCGATTGGAGTCCCCCACCAATATCGAATTGTGGGTATGAAAATTTTTATAATAAAGGACTCGGCTCTTATTCCAAATAAATTTATGAAAATTCCTTTCTATTATATTTCTCGAAACTCCATCATTTCTTAGTATCAAAAGAAACATAATGTATAGTATAGGAAAATCTATTCTCTCTTTTTTTTTTTTTTTTAATTGATCTTGGAGATTGTGTAATGCTTACTCTAAAACTATTTGTTTACACAGTAGTGATATTCTTTGTTTCTCTTTTCATCTTCGGATTCCTATCTAACGATCCGGGACGTAATCCGGGACGTGAAGAATAAAAAATAAATTTTTTTGTTCTCCTTTCATGATTTTGAAATATTTCTTAGAATTTTATCTATTTTCCATCTTTATATTTAATAATAGAATATACTATTCTATAATAATTTTAATAATAATCAATTCTATATTTTTTTATATTGAATAATAAAAAAATCAAACAAACAAAGAAAATCTATAAATTCAAGAGATAAAGAAAATACCAAATCATCGACGGAAACGGAAAGAGAGGGATTCGAACCCTCGGTACGAAAATTTCGTACAACGGATTAGCAATCCGACGCTTTAGTCCACTCAGCCATCTCTCCCAAATTGAAAAAATAGAATTCCTATGTTACATTATACAAACAAAAAAGAGATATTGAAAAAGATCCTCCTTTCTTTCTATCTTATCTCCCTTTGACTTATTCTTCTATTTTTATTTTTTAGTTTTTCTATTTATTCTATATTAGGATATCCAAATTAGGATATCCAATTCTATTTAAAAATTCTATTGAAGATATCAAAAATATTATAGAAATATATAAAATCGAAATAAATATAGAAATATAGAATAAAATATAGAATAATAACTCTAAAAAATATTGTATAAAATATTGTATAAAATAGAATATAAATCTAATAAATAATAAAAAATACCCTTTTTGTTTGTTCGAAGGGGTCATGTTTTTTTTTCTACAGCCCGGCCAGATCGGTACCTAGCCGGACTTTTTTTTGTTCTCATGAATCCCCGTGAATCCAATTTATTTGATCTGAAAAAATACTTGTTATTGAAACAAGATCAAACAAAAGAAAAACTTTTTTATTCCTATGAGATAGAACTAAAATGATAGAAGATCAAAATGCCATTTCTTATTATTCTTTATTTTCTTTTCTTTCTTTTTTCCAGCAAAGTACCTAAAAATGTAAAAAAAAAGCAAATACGAATAAAAAAAGAAAAGAATGTAGATTCTTTCACAATGAATTTTATTTTTATGTTATGACTAAAATCATTTTGTCAAGATGTATTTGTCAAAGCACCTTCAGCAAACCAAAAAGGGGAGTCCTTTTTGTTTGATTTCATTAGGTCCCCTTTACGAAAGAAAACACGTCAAAACTCAAATTTTCATGATTCTTTTATTATGATCCTTTTTTGGATTCCGACTGATTCTCCTGTTCGACAAAAGATCTGTTTATATACAATAATTGCATTGTAGCGGGTATAGTTTAGTGGTAAAAGTGTGATTCGTTCTATTAACCCCTTAATAGTTAAGGGGTCCCTCGTTTGATTCCTATTCCGATCACAAACTTATTTCTTAAAAGGATTTAATCCTTTCCCTCTCAACGAACGATTCGAGGAAGAATATACATTATCGTAATTTGTATCCAAGAAGAATCAATTTGAAATTGAAAAATGGAATTATGAAATTACGAAACATAAGTTTTTTGAATTGGATCACAATACTCACAATTTTTTGAGTATGAGTAAGGGATCCATGGATAAAGATATAGAAAGTTTATTTCTAATCGTAACTAAATCTTCCATTTTTTTATTTGTATATGAGAAATTGAAGCAAACTAGCTATTAAACGATTCCTTTAGTTTACTATAGACATCGACATAGAATATGTATTTTAGCTCGGTGGAAATAAATGCTTTTCCTAAGGATTCTTTCAAATAGAAAAGAAATAGCGAACGAAGTAAGTAGAAAAAAAATTGTTATAATTTTTCCTCCTCTTCTATAGGGATCATCTAAAAAGTGGTATGTTTTGAATGCATTCAGAACGAAAGGCTGACATAGATGTTATGGGTAGAATTCATTTCATTTTGTTCACATCTTCTCCATTTTGTTAAATTTATCTATTTCTCTCTATCTTGCATAAAGGAGCCGAATAAAACCAAAGTTTCACGTTCGGTTTTGAATTAGAGACGTTAAAAATGATGAATCAACGTCGACTATAACCCCTAGCCTTCCAAGCTAACGATGCGGGTTCGATTCCCGCTACCCGCTTATATTCTATCAGCGGATATTGGAATCTATATAATTTATTATATA